TATTCAAAATATTCAATGAAAAATTTAAGCACGATAATTCTCTATAGGGATATGTACATAAGAGAAAGACCCAATTCGGTATCTGTGTAACAATTTCTGTTCTGGGGTTTACATATACACATATATTTTGTTATAATTGAAATTGAAAAGGATTGATTATTAAAAATAATTGATACTGATTAGTCGTAAATCAATTTGATTTTGTTATACCATTAAAGAAACACAATTTGAGATACAAATTTAAGAACCGTTCACTAATTCTAAAGTAAAAATAGTTAATGGTTCCAATTTGCCCTGAATTTTTCGGTCTGTGACCGGAAATCTATTTTTTCTCTTTTCAATAGAAGGAGAAGGGAAATTTTTAAGCAGTGTGTCTTTTGAGATACAATCAATCGAAGAGAATAATCTAAACTGGATCCAATAAAAAATAGGGATTAATTTTTGAAAAGGGATAAGTACAATGGGATTCAAGATCAAAAAAAAATTAGTAATAGAATATGGATGGATAAAAATATTATCCATTTTTTTTGGATCAGATTTGGCGGCATGGCCAAGTGGTAAGGCGGGGGACTGCAAATCCTTTATCCCCAGTTCAAATCCGGGTGTCGCCTGATCAACAAAAGACTTGAAATTTCTTATTCTGCTGATCTAACTCGACAAATTCTTGCCCCGCAAGAAGCAGAGGCAAACGACTAGGCCTGTCGATACTTGATTTTTAGAATCCATAATTCTATAAAAAAACTGTAAATTTTTTTTTCTCAAAATCTGGGTTCTGGGTACCGGTCCAAACCGGTACCAATAGGTATGAAGTAACCCTTACTTATTAATAATTGATTCGGACATTTATTTGATTTATGATATCAATTGAATCAAATAAATAGTGAGAGTCAATTCTGGGATTCAGAACTACGAAAGTAAGAGGTCGGAAATCTTAGTATCCAAAGGTTCCTAAAGGACACTCCATTTTTGCTCCTAGGATTGAAGAAGAGATTATACGAAAGACTATCAAGACTTCCTAATTATCTTACACTACCTATACTAAATACTAAAATAGTGTTTACTGACTCTGTCTGGAATTAGATTGAATAGAATAGGCTGATGGGAAATCAATTTAGAAGTTGTGGAAAGGACTGAAGATACTTTGTATCCAGACTCACGAGAGGCTTTGAGTACTCAAACATTCAATCAACATGGTTGGGCAGCTCTTATTTATAGAGTAAAAAGAAAAGTTGAAAAAAAAATTCTTTGCCCGTGTAGGGGATTACAAAAAAAAGAATGTATGTAATAATGGTGGTGGTGTCTTACCATTCCATTCTTTCACAGAAAGAAAGACGTAAGCCTTAGATCAAATAAAATAGAGGTATCAGATAGATGGTTATCTATCTTGATGGTATATTTTGACGTCTTTTGCTTATGAAAGAAAGGTAACAAACAATAGGTCTTACTATTTCTACATGTTCCATTAGGAGCATTCCTTTGCTATTTCCAAATAAAAGGTGTGTGTATCGTATTTGTGCTTAATGCTTCCCGATTCTACCAGAAATTTGATAATATAGGAACTTGTTACGAGTAGATTCATTGGATTAGTTCATCAATAGCCTTAAGTCAGAATCCTATTTTCTTTTGACTCTGCACCATTGATTCCACTATGATTATTGATCAATAATCAATAATGAAATAATTCCTTCATAGAGATAGGAGACATAATTCACATGGATATAGTAAGTCTCACTTGGGCTGCTTTAATGGTAGTCTTTACATTTTCCCTCTCACTCGTAGTATGGGGAAGAAGTGGACTCTAGGGGTACTACTAATTGAATAATCGATTGAGTGATCGAATTGTATCAATCGTTTAATTGATCGTTTTGCGAAACTAAAAAAAAAAAAAAAGATTCCTTGGTTTCGTTTTCTTTTATTTTTATTTTATTTTTATATAGTTAATATATGCCCATACCCATACTATTTTTCCTCCATTGATTTTTCGATGGATCTCGGGACTTATACTTATATATATATATTTATTTAGTTTATTAATTATTAATATAAATCTATATATTAAGTTATAAGTTATAAGAAGCCTAGGAATTAGAAGAGTTGGCCTTGGATTATTTTGGATTGATCGAAACCCATACAAGTAGATGTAGCGAAAAAAAAAGAAATAGAATTAGACTGCTATTTCGATGTATATGTATTAGATGTACATCTAATACATGTACATATTGTAAATTGATCTATATCTATATAAAACCATATCTGTATACAACTTTATATGATAAAATTTATATGATCATACTATTTATATGATAATAAATTTATATGATAAAAATATACAATACTATCTAGTGCGGTAGAAAGAACTATATTATATATAGTTCTTTCTACCACACTATCTCAGATACTTATGATTCCAGCCAAATCATTTCATTTAAAACTTGGAGTTTTAATCCCTTTCTTTTATTTCTTCAATCATTGATAAGAACTAATAATCCAACCAAGTTTCAGTTAAATTAATCATTTTGACTGACTGTTTTTACGTAGATGATAAGTAAAAAAGCAGTAGGAACTAGAATGAACAGTGCAGTAGCAATAAATGCGAGAATATTGACTTCCATAATCTCATTGTTTTTTTTACTTCGCAATAACTCGGGATCTAATCCCATAGAGATAAGAAATTTTACTCCTGTCAATTCAATGGGATGAATTGAATTCTGATGATACTGAATCGGATCAATATTATGAATAACAATATCTGATCTATCAAATCGATTCATCGTCGAGAATTGAATAGTATAACATAAGAAAATCTTTTATTTTATCCATACTAAATCCGAAATGGGATTCTTTATTGAATCAGGAATTCCATTGAATTTTTCATTCTTTTTTCCACTTTTTTTTCTTTTCCATAACCTACTGTCTTTGTCTTCCTTATACAACTCTCTTTCCTTATACTTATACATACAATTATGAGATATTATATGACCGGTATTCTATGGGTCACACAGATCCAAACAGTAGAAGTGAGATGGAAAAAAGGACGGGTGCTAAGTGGAAAAGATCTAATATTCCAACAAATTTACTAAAAAGGGGCGTTGCTTGGTCTTTTATTTTATTAGTATAGTATCTCTTCTTCTTTCTTGGATTGAGACTAGAACGCATACATCAAAAATTCAGTGTGCAATTTGCATGAGAATAGATAGATTGTTTCCAATTAGTAATTGAGGATACACAAACAAAGTCGAGGTAATTATGTTAAGTTCATTGTGTATCGTACAATAAACGAATACAATTTGTGTATGTATTCCCGGTAAAAATAGGGGAACTCTATTCCATTTCATTGTTCTTGAACAATTGAAAAAGAAAGTCAGACGAGTATGGTATCTATTAAAATACTGAATATAGTAATGCCACCGATTGTACCAACTTACATATATCTCCCCTTATCAATCGGTATTAGTGAAAGAAATTGAAATTCCCGTACTTGTCTGATGATAAATGCGAAACGAAAAACAAAAGAAATAAGGATCCCCGCTGGGGATTAGATCTTGCTACCCGTCCCCCCTTTCACAGAAAATGGAGAGATGAATTTATCAATTCATCGGATCCTAGTTCGGGACTGACGGGGCTCGAACCCGCAGCTTCCGCCTTGACAGGGCGGTGCTCTGACCGATTGAACTACAATCCCAGCAAGGTGTATGGCATACATATTCTTACTAGTTTTATAAGAATATTCTATTCGTTGTGTTGTAACAGAAACAGGAATGATATACTGAATATCCACATGGATATGGAATATAGTGAGAGCGACACGGATTACTAGTAACGAGTGGTTATTTTATTGCCAAAAAAATGGATAATCAATTTTTCAATGAGAAAAAGAACTATTTTTATTTTTATGATATTTAATCTTAATTAAGTATCATTAATCCAGACCGTTAGAAAAATCAGAACGAATGAGAAAAACATGGATAGAGAAAAAATTGACTCTTTCTCTTCATTTCTACGGATCAGGCATTTCTGTTTCTGGAGGACAAATTGGTTATTTCATATTCATGGAGCAACGAATTATTGGGCCGAGCTGGATTTGAACCAGCGTAGACATATCGTCAACGAATTTACAGTCCGTCCCCATTAACCGCTCGGGCATCGACCCAGGAAGAATTAATTCTAGATTTATTGATAATCTACGATCAACTTCCTCCCTACCCCCAGGGGAAGTCGAATCCCCGCTGCCTCCTTGAAAGAGAGATGTCCTGAACCACTAGACGATAGGGGCATATCCACCCGACCGTCATCATACTATGATAATCATCATCATAGTATTATCATACTATGAACAGTTTTTTGGAATTGTCAATAGAATCTAATGGTATGACTAGATCCGAAGAGTCTTTCCTACTTTTATGTTATGATTCCATAGAATTTTTTTATTTGATGGTTCTTGTATGAACCCCTATGCATATATGTACATATATACATATATGCAGACATATATGCATATACAGACATATATGCATTAGACTCATAATGGAAAATTCATGAATTGAATAAAACGGGCCCTTTTAACTCAGCGGTAGAGTAACGCCATGGTAAGGCGTAAGTCATCGGTTCAAATCCGATAAAGGGCTTTTTCCACTAAACTCAAGATTTAGTCTTCGTTTTTCAGCGGAGAACAGAGATATTTTTTTTTTTCTAAAAAAAGAAAAAGGTAACCACCATTATAATGAGTTCTGATTATTATGAGTTATAGTTAGAAAGTTGAACATTTATTCATTATCATAATAACTAATTGCACTTATTAGGAGTAGTCTACCCTGTAGTGACATAGTAGTCCTCTTCATGTATCATTATTCAAATTTTTGGTCCTGGGATATAATAGAAATATTCGAGAATATTCTAGATATCCAATCCCTATTATTAATGACCAAAGTATTCTTACTTCTCCATTGTTCTTATCAAACCCACCATAAAATTATAAATCAATAAAAAGTAAGTGGACCTGA